AATATAGAAATCATATGGATCTGATTTATATATGAATATATGAAATCAAATTGTAAAATGAAACAAAAATAGAGTTCAAAATTGATCATATTTATATAATATAAATATATAAAATTTGAATAAATAAAATGAGTCTCACAAAATTGATTGATTAAGTCTATTATGAGATCCATATATATTTTCATATAAGATTCTTTCAATTGAATCATTCGCGAGGAGCCGGATGAGAAGAAACTCTCATGTCCGGTTCTGTAGTAGAGATGGAATGTCGAAAAAACCATCAACTATAACCCCAAAAGAACCAGATTCCGTAAACAACATAGAGGAAGAATGAAGGGAACATCCTATCGAGGTAATCATATTTGTTTCGGTAGATATGCTCTTCAGGCACTTGAACCTGCTTGGATCACATCTAGACAAATAGAAGCTGGACGACGAGCAATGACACGAAATGCACGTCGTGGTGGAAAAATATGGGTACGTATATTTCCAGACAAACCAGTTACAGTAAGACCTGCAGAAACACGTATGGGTTCGGGCAAAGGATCCCCCGAATATTGGGTAGCTGTTGTAAAACCAGGTCGAATACTTTATGAAATAAGCGGAGTAACAGAAAATATAGCCAGAAAGGCTATCTCAATAGCGGCATCAAAAATGCCTATACGAACTCAATTCATTATTTCAGAATAGGAATATAAAATCAAAGGAAATTTATTTTTAGGATAAAAAAACAACCGCAGGTGTTTTTGGTTTTGGACAAACAATATTTCTTTTTTTCGCCCTTTGCATTAAAAGATAAAAAATGATATGATTCAACCTCAGACCCATTTGAATGTAGCAGACAACAGCGGGGCTAGAGAATTGATGTGTATTCGAATCATAGGAACTAGCAATCGTCGATATGCTCATATTGGTGACGTTATTGTTGCTGTGATAAAAGAAGCAATTCCAAATATGCCCTTAGAAAGATCAGAAGTGATCAGAGCTGTAATTGTACGTACCCGTAAAGAACTCAAACGGGATAATGGTATGATAATACGATATGATGACAATGCTGCAGTTATCATTGATAACGAAGGAAATCCAAAAGGAACGCGAGTTTTTGGCGCCATCGCTCGAGAGTTGAGACAGTTAAATTTTACTAAAATAGTTTCATTAGCCCCAGAAGTATTATAAAAAAACAACTATACTACTATACTATAGTATAGTTAGAATAGGATATTTGAATAAAAAGAAAATCAATTCAATTTCCTTTAGTAGATTATGTATCACGTATATCCCTTTAATTTTTAGTAATAATTAAATTCAAATAAATAATAAACTAATAAAAGCATGTTGATTATATAAAAGCATAACTAATTGGAATTCATCATGGGTAGGGACACTATTGCTGATATAATAACCTCTATACGAAATGCTGACATGAATAGAAAAGGAACAGTTCGAATAGCATATACTAACATGACCGAAAATATTGTTAAAATACTTTTACGAGAAGGTTTTATCGAAAACGCAAGAAAACATCAGGAAAAACACAACTATTTTTTTGTTTTAACTCTGCGACATAGAAGAAATCGTAAAGGACCTTGTCGAAATCTTTTAAATTTAAAAAGAGTAAGTCGGCCTGGTCTCCGAATCTATTCTAATTATCAACGAATTCCTCGAATTTTAGGCGGAATGGGAATTGTAATTCTGTCTACTTCTCGAGGTATAATGACAGACCGAGAGGCTCGATTAGAAGGAATTGGCGGAGAAATTTTATGTTATATATGGTAATCCTTCTAATATTAATATCCGAATTGGATCCAAAACTTCTTAGTTGTGAAAAAAAGAAAAAGAATGGCTTGTCGAATATCGCTACTCCTCCATTAGTTAATACTTTAAGGGGGTTTTACCTGGAATGAAAGAACAAAAATGGATTCATGAAGGTTTGATTACTGAATCACTTCCTAATGGTATGTTCCGGGTTCGTTTAGATAATGACGATCTGATTCTAGGTTATGTTTCAGGAAGGATACGACGTAGTTTTATACGGATCCTCCCGGGGGATCGAGTTAAAATTGAAGTAAGCCGTTATGATTCAACTAGAGGACGGATAATTTATAGACTTCGCAACAAGGATTCAACTGATTAAACGATTTTTAAACTTCAGCATTCCGGAATCCAATTCGAGGTTCCAAATTTAAAGACACTTAATTTCTTCCAATAAATAGATTCGGAATTAGAATAAGGAATGACAGATATGAAAATAAGAGCCTCTGTTCGTAAAATTTGTGAAAAATGTCGGCTGATCCGCAGAAGGGGACGAATTATAGTAATTTGTTCCAACCCGAAACATAAACAACGACAAGGATAATCCTCCTACTCAAAGTAAAAGAACGAAAAGAATCGATTGACAAATAACAAAATGAAAGGATTTGTTTTGACATGAAATGGATATATCCATAGATCTCTGACTCATATTTATGAGATGATAAAATATGGCAAAACCTATACCAAG